TTGCCCCCCTATCTATTACTGAAGCTCGAAACACTTGCACGACCCCCGCCCTTGGCCTTCCATCATGGTCCGCCTAACCAGTCCATCTTTCTCCAGAGAAGCAACCCGCTCGCTCGAAATAAGTCCCTTCAGTTGTGTAACAAGGCGTCCACACGATTACGAGTCCCCTCCCGTCGAGCCTCTTCGACAGCACTAGCCTACGCGTTCTTCCCACTGGCCATGGCTTGGCCGCTCTGATACCACTTGTCATGGCGCTGAGTCCTTCAAGCCCACAAACCGCGGCACCCTGCTAACGGTCCGCTGTAGCAGAGTAAGCTGAAAAGCCCTATATATTCTATTAGAAAAGCCTAAACGTCTTTCTAAAGCGCTAACGAGCAAGAAAACGGATGCGCGTTAGCGCAACGGCTTTCGCGCAGCTCAATCCCTTTCTTTGTTCTATAGTAAGGGGCCTTTTCTTGCAGGATGCCGGGTGCGCAGGAACGCCCAACCAGGTTTCCGCCTTCATTTGGTCGTGCTGCTATGATGTAACGTGCAGTCGTCCCGAGGCAGCAGGATTATGGTAAGGGGCCCCCTCTTTTCTCTCCCTTAAACTCCTTTATAGATTTCGAGTCGGGAATAGAGCAGTGGCTTATTCGGCGCTATATCACAATTCATTCATTCTCGGGCATAGCTGTTCACGAAACGTGGCATGGGACATCTGTCCGCGGCGGGAGTCTTACATCTGAGCGAGAGGTCAGACCAATCCCATTCATCCTGGTCCGATCCGAACGGATCTTGTTGAATGAATTGATCCATTGTTGTATGCCCTAATTATACAATTATATTTCTACTCCTGAGATATAGTGGAAACTTTTTCTTATGGTGGAGAGTAGGGGGTGAAAACACCAATGCAGCAAAGAACGACTGCATGAATCGGAATCCACTTATATTAAGAGATTAAGACGGACGACCGAGAAATAAAGGCTTCACGTTCTCCAAGTGGTTGATCTTAGCGTGCTAGCCGCTGCTTCATTTCGTATAGTGATAACGCTTTCTCTTTTCTTTCTTAGCGCTCCGCCCCCCCTTGTATAGTAAGGGCAACTCTGGTTGCGCGGCTTTCTCTTATATGGGTCTATTTTCTCTGACTTGACTCAGCTTGACCTACTTGACTCAGCGGTTAGAGTATCGCTTTCATACGGCGAGAGTCATTGGTTCAAATCCAATAGTAGGTAAAACCGGCCGAAACCCCTGCTTTTGCCAGCATGACAGCAAGCACGGACTGGGAGCAAGGAGTCAGCTGAATGACCAAAGCATCGGTTGCTTTCTTTCAGAACCTTCTTCTCTTCGACCGCCTTGCTTAGCGCAAGCACTAAGCAAGTAACTCCCCCCCCTCTCTTCTTCTCTTCATGTATGTGGGCTGCCTACCCGTCCCGAATAGACGAACAGGAACAAGCTGAAATTCAAGAGTATACTTTGTTTGGGTTAGGCGAAGTCCAGAGGTGGAGCGAGATACCTCCATGCCGAGAAAGTAATGCAGCGGATGAAAAAGACAAATGGGTTGCGTTACTCTAACAAGTAAGCAAGTTTAGTTTACTGCCTTAGCGTTTCGCACTAAGAAAGTAAACTACCACAGGAAATAGGCTTCTTCCGCCGGAAAAGCTCTTCTTATCCTAAAAAAAATCCCTCGCGGCTCCCTGCCGCAGTAACGAGCCACTCCCCAAGAAGCAAAAATGAGTTGCAGGGACAGATCCATTTCCTCTGGCGGGGAAAATCCATTCGGATGTATAGGGCGAGAGCCATGCCCCTAGCCTCAAGAATGACCTCTCTGAGGCACCAGTGCGGAAGAACCACTACGGCTATACATATCAGCGGAACATTCTTTTCGCAGAAGAACGGAGAAGGCGGAAGTGAGACAGACGACTATTTTCATAGAGAGGACCTGACTAAACATCATCAGCGAGAAGTCACGTCTTGCTTGCTAACACAATATCTTAAGTAGTAAATGGCCACATCCATTCGCCTTGACCGGATCATAGCGTTAGCGGAGTCCCCAGAAGAACCGATCGGCATGTTGACCTCCTCATCCATATGAAGTGGATCAATTAGAGTTCCAAAGAGGATTTAGAACCCCAGTCTTTACTGTGTTCACGGGGGAGGATTCTAGAAGAGTAACAATGGAACACATTTCTCAATTTACCAATCAATGTGGTAATGCAGTGATCAAAAAATGAAGCTTTTTCCAACCTTGTCAGCCTTTGAATGGTATAGAAGTTTGGAGCCCCTATCTGGGATGAATGAGTCGTAAACCCTTATTACGATGAATTAGTGGAATCTGGCAACTGAAATACATGGGCTATGGCTATCTTCTATTAGAAGCTATGCCCTTTTTAGAGTTTTTTACAGAATAATAAGGTTTGCTCTTCCTGGATTGCTATTGCAGCTTGGCTTTCTTGTCTGTTATTAACCCAATGTTTTTCCTGTCGCTTTGACTCTTCTCACGAATTGGATTTGAACCAAGAAAGTCTTCCAACTCTGCCTTTTAGGGTAAGATACCCTGGCTTTCAGTTGCAGTACTGGTCATTGGCGACCTTGGGACGCATCTCAAGTGTACTGGGCGCCCCCTCTTTGCTTATAGACTCCGCACATAAAAAGCAAGGCTCTCCTTTGAGATCAGGATGTTCTACCCGCATATACTACTGATAGTAGTCCGCTTTGTGAAAGTCCCATAAAAGCTCACTTCGCGGCAACGACATCCATCCAACGAGATATGCTTCGGGTAACATTCCCTGATCTGAAATTTCGTTAGTTCGGTCTATCCCTTCACTTAACCGAAAGCGTACACTCGATAGGGAACTTTTATTATCCGGTTTATTAGCGCACTCACGCCAAGTGCTACCGCCTCATCCTGTTCCTGAACGGTGAGGCATCCCAAGCCCCTGTAACATTTGGCTTTTTGCGTCCTTCTGCCTTTGCTGGTCGACCTGGAGGAAGGATGCTCCTAAGAGGGCGGCTAGGAAAGATTCTGCTAGGAAAGCGGATAACCTTAAGGCAGATCTTGCCAACAATGCCCGATGGAATCGATCCAACTCTGACTAGCCAAGCCCTTAGTCTTAATAACCAAGAGTCTCAAGCTAGGGATTCAACCCCGCATCTGGTTGAGCATGGGACATATATGGATTCCACAGACTCATCTGAGAGTTATTGGAACGATTGGAATGATTCGGATTACGACATCTATACTATTAGTGACGAAGAGGCAGGGAATTCTTCCAATAGGGATCAAGAACTGAGTGGCTCAACCGAGGGTGCTAAGAAAGCGGATCCTGTGAGCAAGGATGAAGGGCCTACAGAAGTAGTAGGCACAGAAAAAGTAGGCAGTGAAGTAACCGACCATGTAGATGGTCCAGATCCCAGGGTTGGTGCTGATGAGGTAGATATTTCGGATAGGGATGGAGAATCAGCTCATGAAGAGCATGATAACAACTATGACGGCCCTAATATTCTATCTGAAGAAGGGTATGACCTGGGCGATACAAGCAATACTGATCATAAGAGAAGTGGGCCCATGCCTACGAGTGAATCTGTAAATACCGATATGAAAGAAGAGCCTTGCGTGCCCGATCATGATATAGGTACAGCTGATGCTTCCAGCCAGAAAGGTGATGGTGCTAGAAAGATGGCAGTGAAGATCATGGATGAAGAGCTAGTAAAGCTGCATCCTAATGATATCCACGTACCAACTACTGGCACTGCTAGTGCTTTTGTGGATTCACCTACTTGCCTGGGAGAGCCCAGGGGCTTCCTTACATGGATCGAGTTCAAATGTATTAAATCTTCCCAAGCCTTTCACTTAAGAGTCCCATCTGTCCTACTAATCAAGCAACTGACGCAATTCATTTATTCTAGTAATAGAAGAGAGCTATGATAAAGTCACGAATGCTTGAAAACCCTTTTATATTATAGAAAAAGAAAAGAATCTACTGGAATATATCAGCTTCGAGCTTTCTTTCTGGCAATGGTCGTATCAGCCGGAACTTGAGAATGGGAGACTAAGGCTTCGCCTTTTGATAAAACACCTAAAAAGTGTAAAGTCCGGGGTTTCGTTTAGCCGCCTACTGGAGACCCAGGGAAATAGGCAAAGTTAAAGTTCAGTATAGGTAATCAGAGAAAGAGAGAGGGGTAATCCTGGGAGCGGTCTTAACGGATCGACTACGTCAAGATACCAGAGAAAGCTAACTCCCCTAAATGAGGCTCTTCGATTGCTCTAGGGGGGCAGGGTTCCCCCCAATCAAAGAAAGAAAAGGACTCACAGGCCTCACCATCAGATACCGAATCCGCGGAATCCTTTGATCCGGGATTTAGATGGTTGAGACAAATGAAACTATGGAATGTTACGCCTTTCCTCGCTTACTCTATTCTTGCACCAATTCACTCTTAAGGTGCCTACAGGCAAAGCAAAGCAGAAAGAAGTGGTCTCTTTTTTATTTTTACTAAGCTGTAAGTAAAGTGAAGTGCGCTAGTAAGTAATAATACTTATAGGGTAAGACTGTTGTCTGAGCCAAAGACGTATGACTTGAGAAAGTCAGATCTCTGCTCTGTTGTCGGGAAAAGGAGCCGTTATGGTACTTTAGAATAAGAATAATAGGTACTCTACTAATAGTAGAATGCAACTAATGGGTTCTTTTAGCCAAATCTAGGCTTTTTAGTTTGTATCTAGGCAGCTACTCTCTAGCTTCCATCTATTCTTCCTTCTCTTATGGTACTTGAAGCCAAGTAAAGGCAGCTTTCTGTTGAGTTATATTCTTTCAGATCTGAGATTTAGTCGTAGAGCCTGAATTAACCAAACTAGTAATCTAATCAGTCATCTAATCTTAGGCTTCGCTACCATACTTATCGTCCAGCAAGTAACCCACCTTACCCCCCCTCAATCTCAGTAAGGAGTTAGGAGGGCTAGGAGCTGCGTTGTTTCATAAGAAGTTCCCCTCTAAATAGATGGCGAGAATCTGTTCTTGGTGGTAGGGCAGTAGGAAGTAGCCTTTTCTTCAAGCAGGGCTTTCTCGATAGCCAGAAGCTCTTCCTTCCATTAGTCATCTGGGCTTGTAGTTGCGTTGCAAGCAATTCTCTCTGTCAGGCATACCCGATAGTGTCCCCCATTTCGTTTCGCTTTCGAGCGAGGTCCTTATTTCTTTTATGCAATTTCATTTCTTCTATAACAACAGGATGCTATTGCTTGCTGGCTACGAATCCCATTTCACGAAATTACTTTCCTTTCTTAGACTAAGTCTCTGACTCTTACTTGAGATCTTATCTTGTATTCTTTATAAGCTGTGTTACGAGTTCTAGCAAGCCTTAAGCTAGTTATAATTTATATTATAAAATACATCAAAGTGAGTACAGCAAGTCTTGAATCAGGTTTTTCCAAGGGTTGGAAGTTAGCTTTTCGTTTCTAGTCCTTGGTCATCAAGATCAAGCGAGTAGGAAAGGAGTGAGCCCCAAAAAGGTAAGGTTATAGGTCCAAGGGTCGCTCCTTCCATTTTTATCTATCATATCCTAGATAACTTACTGCACTTCCCCGTGATGGCTAACCTCCTTCTTTATTTCGGGGCTTGGCGTAGGGGCAATGGCTTTACAGGCGTAGAAACTTTTCTCCGGGTATTGTTTCTGTTGCAAGCAAGGGGTTAGGCTCGAAGCAACTAGGCTATCAGGGATCCACGGCCTTTCTTCCGTTTCTCAATATCAACTCCCGATTCTCGCTCCATTTATATCTATATTGATATAAACAAGTATTTCGTTTCGCTCGTACGTTCAATTTAATCACTTCGTAACCTTTACTTGATCACTGGACGGCTTTACCTTTGCTTTCAATCTGTCTTGTGTCACGTAAGCAAAACTCACTTGTTGGCTTACACAACTAGGCGTTAGGAGCGTAGAAGCGGGTAAAACGATAGTAATATACTTTACACGAGAGGTCAAGAGGCGGTGCCCGTATGGTTACCACCTAAAGCGGCTCTAGACTTTCCACCCAGGCGTAAAAACGGTTATTGACAAAACTTAACGATTAAGCTTTGCATGGGAAGCTGCCACCTGTCTGTAATAGGAACCGAGTCGCTAAAAGCAGGAGTTTCATCAGCATCGAGTTCTTGAGCCCACGGAACGGGGAGTGTTAACGAGTCACTAACCCGTAGTGCGTAAGAGTCACGTACCCCTTAGTCTGGGTAAAGCTTCCTAAACCTCGCGATTCGACCGTTGGAGCTGAGTCAATCTTGCCAAATTGGCAACTTGAATGTCTGGGTCTGTCCTATAGAATTGCTCATGGAACTTGCTTTCCAGATCGTACCAACTTTTAATAGAGTTTGGAGGGATGTTCATATACCAGGGGAAGGCCGATTTAGTAAGAGAGTTGGCAAAGAGCCTCAACTTGAGGTAGTCCTTGGACCTAGCTTCCCCGCACTGGACCGAGAACCGAGCTATATGCTCAATAGTCGACTTCTTCTCCTCACCGGAAAAGAGAACAAACTCAGGCACCTTATACCCCTTTGGAAACTGATGAACTCGGTCGATCCAATCAGGGTATGCTTTCCTAGCCGTCGGCCTCAGATGGACGAGACAAAGAACGCAACTCAGGGGGCGAGAACTCAGAGAGGTGGAGGTCCAGACAAGGCTAGAGCCAAGCAGAGGGATGGAGTAGGGGACGGTTGGTGAAAGTAGGCACGAGTGGAGAGGCAGGTGAGGAAGCGCAGGTGTAAAAGTCGAGTCTAGTATTTTTGCTTTCTTTCGTAGGCGAGTGAGAAGCGAGAGTGCAGGCTCGCCCCGAAAGCGAGCCGGGAGCGATCAAAGGCGATAAACGCTTGATTGTATTCTTGACTGATTCAATTGGTCTCAGGTAAGACATGCATATGCATCTCATGGCTTTTCACAGAGGATAGAAAGAATGTGTCCTATCCTATATTCATGATAGCTTGAGTCCTTTCTATTCCATATCTCGGATAGATGGAATATTTCCTATTCTGAGCTTTGGTGTCTTACTCACCTTTTCATAGCCTCACCGTAGGTTATCTCTCAAGACTTTTCAAAGACCTTTCATTGTCAGTGACTTTGCCGTGCTAGCTCTTAGTACTTGGCGCTCAAGCTTTACCTCGTGTGTCCAACCCGTGACCCTTGTTTAGGGTTCTTATAGGTCTAGCTAGGTTTGTGATACACAAACCAAGATATCATTGAGTCACTATCCTGATTTCAGACTAGAACATGTTTAGCTGTTCTATCCTAACTATCTTACTTGTGGAAATGGTCTTCAAACCCTTTGCCTCTTCGTTGAAATAAGTCTTGTTTAGGGAAGGCTTCTTTGTCTTGTGTATTGGCTTCACTATGTATCACTTGTCACTATAATCTCTGATATAGCCAAACACTTAAGTCCAAAATCTTTTATTGGGCTTGCTGACCTGGATGCTCTCCTAGAGTACCCAGTCAGGCTATATATATCCTGCAAGGATCACCTTGACAACTTGGTTGTTGAGATTTACATTTTCATATTTGCTGAGTCAATCCTTGCATTATCCATTTTATCTCTAAGTCTTCCTTGTTCATGTCAACCTTAGAGCTGGACGCAAAAACTCTTTTACATGAACTCATAAGCATTTGCATACCATTGATATCATTTAGGTAGTGCAACAACCCGATAAGTATTCAAGACGAATTAGCTTAGGGAAATGAAATGGAGTAATGAATTCAATAACGTAGTTGACAAGGGAATAATATAAAGCGAAACGGAGCGCAGCGCTTAGCAACAAGCGAACGGTTTCGGGGACTAGCCGGCAGATCCGGTCTTTGAAAGAATGGCTTAGCTTATGACTGAAATCCCAGGTAGTCTTTCTAGCCTTCCCGGAGAGCTCACTGCTTCATAGATGTCGTGCGAAGGGACAGAGCTAATGGATGCCTATTCCGTTCTCCTGCGGAAGCTCTTGCTCAAGAGTTCAAACGGACAGAAGAGAGTCCTGCTATCGAAAAAAAAGTCCATACCATAGGATTCAAACAAAGGAGATTTATTCACGAATACGATTTCTATTGCGATGGAGGGAACGAAGCGAAAGAGCAGCTTCCCCTCTTGTTCTTCTATTCCTCTTATCGCCAATAAGCCGAGCCGGTGTGGGGACTCTATAGAATACCCCCCTTCCGCCGAGATAAGGAAGATTTTTATATTATCATTAACTCCTCCTCAGCAAAGAATAAGCCCCCTATGTGACTTTGGACAGGAAAGTTTTGAACGTTGGGTATAGACCGAGGAAGGGACTTAATTCCACCCTGCAAGGGCGGAGCTAGTCTAACTATCCGAGACATCGGCGACTGATAACGAGTTTACTTATAATTACAATAAAAATGATCTTTCTAGGCACTTTGCACTGTGGATGGCTCTATGATCAGGAAAGCTTTTCACCGGCGGGCATAGGAAGCCATACCTGGTGAATGATTCTTTTCCTCTTTGAGTGCTCTATCCTTAACTTAGGATAATAGGTCTGTCTTTCTTGAATATTGTATTCATGTGGACGGTTGAGTACATTGTTTAAGCGAGGACATGATGAAAGGAATGCTTATCGTACGTCATTCTAAAGATAAGGAAGGGCTAAGGTGGGGCAGGTTAAGTTAGGGCATCCGTAGTTTAAACTAAAGAATCAGTCGAAACGGACACTGAAGCTAAATCCGCAACAGAGCGAGTAGCCGGATGTGAGTGTTATAAAAGTAAAGCCATTAGCACTTCTGTTAGAGCCTTGTAAGCTAATCCTGTCTTTCTGTCCTCGAACCAGTGCTAAGATAATCCCGAAAGTGAGTTTGAAAGTGTTTTTGTAGTTCCTGGCTCTTACTTACAAGAGTAGTGTAATCTAATTATTAAATATAGGCTATACCTTACCAGAGGAGAAGTCAGTTAAGACACAAGTTTGAAAGATAGATAGTCGATAGCAAATATTCCAGACTCAAAAGAACCAATTGCAGTGCTTTTGTAAACTCCTTCAGTTGCTGTGGAAGTCCCTATAGCCCACGGGAGAGAAAGGAAGTTTCATTTAGATAGTTCCGATACCAGAGGCTATATAAGTGAAAAGGAAAGATGAAAAGCAGAAGCACTAGAGCTAGAGGAGCGCTTCCTTATACTCTGAATAAATGCATGTTCTTAGCTTACCAATTACACTAGATACCTCTGAATTAGCAATGGCACTCCAACTGGCATTGGGACAATAGGAGGTGTTACGAAAAGGGCACTATACCCTATTGGATCGCTTGAAGAAGGGGAAACCTTAATCTTACCCCGGGCAGAGACTGCAACTAGATAGCTTGAAACTGGCCGGCAAAGATGTAAAAAAACTTCAACTCGCTTTACAATAGCAATGGAAGCTAGCACTCAAACTGGATGGTTTGAACCTACCATCTTAGATAGAAGGCAAGCAATTGGATCACTGGGAACTGCCCCCCTTTGGAAAGGTGGAACTATGGATACTCTTTTTCCTTCACTCGGAGATATTCCAAAAGGTCCAGAAAGAGTATTCTAGAAGGCCTAAGAACGTTAGGAGAATACAGATAGTTAGCTCATTTTAGCTCCTTAGCCTGTCAGATCGGTAGATGGGTATGAAACATATTGCCATTACAATTAGGCTCTTAACCCCTTAGCGTGTTTGGACTCGGGAGCAAGGTAACTTAAAATCCTATTTCGCCCATAGAAATATGAATCCTTATTCTCTTTTAGACTTACAGGTTACTTTCCTGGTCCTCAAACTATTAGATCTATCTTAACTTTTGAATATTCAGGAGAATACTATCTTTTTACTACTTTTTATGGTATTAATACCATATTACTTTATTATGATTATGATACTAAAACGTTTAACTAATAAAACAATAATAACTAAAGCCAGTGATTTCATTCCTGCAACTGGAACTGAAACTAGTAAATACTCGTAGGGACTATAAGGATTACCCATTGGTAAAAGGGAATACGGGTACACTGCCGTGACTGACCTCATTTATTTACAAGTGCTAATTAGACCTTACAAGCCGATGAGTTTGTTATATTGGACTGCTTGAAAGGCTGCTTGCTCACACGCTTAAGAGATTACACAAGCCGGACTGGCATGGCCCTTATTCGACCTACATCCAAGGTAAAAATATGCTATACTAAACTGGAAATGTCTTCTTTTGAGCCGGATGTAACCAAGGACCACTGGGAATGCCACTACTGCGACTACTGCTTCAATGGGGAAAGGGGAACAACTACTTATTTATACTGGTCTAGTACTCTTTATTTATTATTTACCCGAGTTTCTTTCAATCGGGCTTTGTGAGAATATCCTATGCTCTTTTCTCTTAGCTCAAAGGGACTCGCCCCATCCACTCAATAGCAGTGAGTTCTGCCCCCACATCTAAGGTAACCTACACTGGTTTAAAGGGCTTTCAAAGTCTCTTTTGAAGACGCGAGTTGCCGGCGTGGCTTTAAAAATAGAAAGTAGAACGAATTCCCGATGATTCTGGTACGAAATATCGTAAAGGCGGTTAAAATTGGACCGAATGAGAAAGGTCCATAATACGTGACGGGTCTCTCAATCAAGTCAAGTACTTTTAAGTAACATGAGTCACATAGTTTCAGTGATAACTTAGGCAATTAGTCTTAGCTAGCGCATATGCCCTTTTAAGTTAAGAAATTTTGAACTATAGGATATAGGATAGTTGACCCGGCCAATGATTGTCAAACTTGTTTTACAGTCATGAGGTCGCCCGAAGAAGGGAAACTGGCTGCTTCGTTTAGGTCTGGCAGAGGGAGTTGGTATGGTGACGGTGACAATAACCTTTTATTATAAGATAAGAAGTTTGTGGAATTGACGGTGACCCTTGATGTGACTAAGGCTGCTTTACAGTAGGTGTGAAAATGGAGGGGAATTCTATTGGGCGGAAGGCAGGTGACTTTGGGTTAGTGTTCAGTGACAATGGTAGCTAACATTACATGAGATGCGGTTGGAAGCGAGGCAGCAGTCTTTCTATGTTTTTCCACTCTAACGAAGTTTCTCTGGGTGAGCTTAGATGACCCGAAACAATGACCAACTCAATTCTCTCCGCCCTTTGCGGAGGAGTTTCTTTTTCTTAAACAGTCCCGTCTCGAACCGGAGGCACCCACTAGTAGTAGGAGGAGCCCATAATTGACCCGGGTAGGCGAGCAGTAGGGGCTATAGTTACCAGTTTCGAGTTACTTAGCGGGTATTCTCCAGCACGGCTTATGCGGATCTCTCTCTCTACTACCAGGGAACGGGTTAGAATCCCGGAGCACTACAGGCCTAACTTATTATTCGATATAATGAGAAGCACCTTTATTGAACTAAAACCCTTATCCCCCAACTGATCTACCCAGTAATGTGATGAGTTCCGACCTCGAAGGCCCAATCCTTCGTCGTACGGAATGAGTATGACTTGGCTACAAGGGAAACAAAGCGCCCAAGAGATCTAGCTTCTTTGAGGACCGGTTGCTAGCCCCATCATAATCCCGAGCTTTTCACCGTCGGTCCCATGACTGCACGAGCCCTATGAACTAGCTCTTCCGTGTCCGCCGAACTGTACGATGGAGGGCGTTCAATTCGAGTATTGAATTTTACCAACCCCGGGTGAGCACCGTTAATGTCTATAGTAGATAGACTCTACAAGGAACCTGGCTCAGAGGAAGAAGGACATTAGTTTGAAGTCTCGAGTCTCTATCCCCTCTCTAGTGCTGCTTACAAGGACCGGTTTCCCTACTACCGTGTCATGGCGATATCTGCCTCGAAACCCTCGGCTTGCTTCGTCTCCTAGTGGTGGTTTCCCGTGGAGCGACCGTGAGTCAGGTGGAGTAGCCCTATTCCACTCCATCTACCTCCTGAGACAATAATCCACCAATAGATTTTTTTGTCGAGGTAAGGTAGAGGATAAGAGGTTTCCCAGGCTGTGGTGCTACGAGATGGCGATTTATCGTATAGAAGATCACGGCTGCATTTAGGAGTGATAAATCTCACAAACTCGAAATTTCATAATATCATAAGAGAAGTTCGAATTGACAAGAGCCTATTCAGTTAGTCAGAAAGCTAGATCAAGAAAGCTGCGCCCAATAGAGCAACGCCTTGAGTAGACCGATAAGGTCTCGCGAAGCCGGTCACCGTACGCCTACGATCCTATCTGACTATTGAGGAGTTTGATCTTCTTTTTTTCCATTGTGCGTACTTTGGTTAACACATGCAATTCGAACTTCTTTTTCCCTTAGCGGTAGTGTTAAGGGATTCGAAAGTCACTCCGTTGGGTTCAATGCCCGCTAGTCCCATGCATCCTTTGTTGGTCAACAACCACATATCGTTTCTTTTCTTAACTTCAATACTCCGGACAGAAAGAGAGTCCGGAGGGAATCATTGTTTCTCAATCAATCATGCCTCAACTGGATAAATTCACTTATTTCACACAATTCTTCTGGTCATGCCTTTTCCTCTTTACTTTCTATATTCTCATATGCAATGATGGAGATGGAT